TCCCTCGGCAAAAAGCAAAAGTTTCTTAACAGTCAGGAGTCCAGTATAGATGTAGGTAGAGGGCCATCTTCGTTCCCTGAATCCGCTAGTCAGTCGTCATTCAGTGAAGAGTCCTAAAGCATACCAGCAGTGAAGTGAACCTCTTAATTAAAGTGCAGTTCGATGATCTCGTGCTAGGGGCACTGAAAGCCATAAAAAAGATCTATTGACTTTCTTGGATGGAGATCCAGTTCTTAGCTTAGTAAGATAATCGACTAGTCGCATAGCATGCTGGCAACATGATCATTGCTTACTATTCTTTTGGCACTAACTCAGGAAGGGAAGACATCCCACACCTCATAGACCTTTATCCAGGGTGGAGAGCGAGACTGACCATTCATTCGACTATTCTAGAGCCTATTCTAACTCCACTATAAAAGAAGGTCCTACTACTTGTGTGAAATCAGTCGCTTGAGAGCTTCGGGCTAGGTTATGGACGAGAGGCTAGGTACGATTTCCGAGCGAATCAAGGAGAGAGCGATGACAGTGACTTTATCCTAGCTAAGAAAGGTAATCGATCCCCTTTCCCAACGGGAGAGGATGGAAAAGTTCGACCGATAGGGAGAGAAGGCGTTGGTGAGGCGACCGGAAGGCAGTTTAGTTTACTGTTAGAAAGCGAGAGTAGCTGTCTTTAGGGTGCTAGTTCCCTTTCTAACAAGCTGACCGGAATAGCGGCCCTCGCTTCTAGTCCCACTTGTAGCCTGATCGGGACTTCTTTCTCTCTTGCTTGAATGCCAACCAACTTTTCTGACTCTGGTTAGTAGCTCTATACTTTCACCCGCTTGAATACCTTATCTTGCTGTAAGTGAATTAAGGTACTTTACTTGTCTCGTTAGAGAAAGGCAGCGAAGTAGAAAGCGAAGCTGGAGCCTTAGCTGCCTTGTCAAAGGAAAGCAAAGGTTGAGCCAAGCTACTTGTTCACTCTGGGTCCCATCCGTCCTCGAACCGCCAACTCCGTTCACTGCCTTCTCTCCAGAACTCCAGTTTGGCTTGGTTACTGGAACTCAACAGCCTAGCTTCGCTACAGAACTATGATCTACGACCACCCTCTCTCAACCGAAGCCATCGTAACATAACATATGTATCAACGATTCCAAAAAAGGACAGGAAATTGGATCCATCCCTGGAGGCATAGGCATAGACGAAGAAAGCAGAAACATAGGGGTAGATGAAAGCAGGGATTGAATGAGGGATGAATCTTCTGAACTGCTTGAGAGCTGGAAGATTGGGATATCCCGACTTCCAATTCTTATACCCGCTTTTAAAGGTAAGATATCGACCTTTGATGGGGGGCTCTCACAGGTCTACTCGCCAGTGTCTTCCTTCCACACAAGTTCTACCTACGCTTCCCGGTTATAAGATCTCATACGGAAGAAGAGCCTCTAGGATCATTCATCATCCTCAGCAGCTTGAGCAGGCTCCTCAATGGCTTGGATAGCCCCTGAAGTAATATCCTAACGTGTACTCAAGAACACAAGAAAAGAGCTTTTCAATGGCCTTCTGTTTTTTGATCAAAAAAAGTAGTGTTTTCCCGCCATAAACTAGAGAGTTAGGTTAAAGGTAAGCCGGCTAAGAGGACTAGGAGCTTAGCTTGCTGGCGAGAAAGGGTGAGTGTTCAGTACGCTCTTTAGCCTTTAACAAGGGCTAAGCCGCTAGGAATGGCTTGCTGGCCTGTTGGGAGAGTGGAACGAAGTGATTCTCGTTAGAGAAGCACGAGTGGAACGGCTTTAGTGTCAGTAGGTGCCTAAATGAAGCGATTAAGCGTCGGGGGCTTTGCTGGCTTGCTGGCTAGCTCGTGCAATCAATAAAAAAGATTCGCGTTAGTAAGCTAGCTTTGTAAGCTAAGCAAGCCTGGTTCTCCGGGCACTACGGTAGGACGTGGATCGACCATGACGAGAATGGACTTCTCTATAATGTAATAGAAGAGTCACAGTCCAGTTCCACGGGCTTTCTCCCTTATCGACCAGACGAAGGAGATATGAATTCCATTCAGGCGGGTAAGGGCTTGGCTTGACCCTGTGTTCTCGGGTCGGAGGCGAAAACTGGCAAAGTTCATCAATCAGTGGTGGGGTGTTCGTAGAAAAGAGGGCGTCGCCCAACGAGTGGCAGATTTTGATGGAGTCTCGCTTGGATGCTGGGGAGATCCATAGATCTGGATAGAGTCCCCAGAATAGCACTACTTAGTGACTAGGAGCGGAGATACCTTTGCGCGTTCTTTTTGTTTGATCGGCCTATCTTCCTTCTTTCTATAAGCAAGCTCCCTCCGGCTGTCCAGGGGCTGGGCGGCTCTCGGTTCTTGAGGGGGATTAGGCGGCAGTTGAAAGAGCTGCTCGAAAGCTTGACGAAGAAGCGAAAAAGGCCTATATATAATATTCTTTTTAGTACAAGGGCTTTTTACTAGTCAAGTGGTAAGGTAGGGCGCTATTCGATGAAGAAAACATCTTTTAGGAAAGTGGTTCAGGTAGCTCAGCTGGTTAGAGCAAAGGACTGAAAATCCTTGTGTCAGTGGTTCGAATCCACTTCTAAGCGGGCCAAGGGTCCAAAGGCCGGATTTTCAAATTCAAGTGCAAGAGTAAGCCAAAAAATGTGAGCGCTCCTGCACTATACGGCTTTTTGCGTCGCCCTATCTTGCTGGAGGCGTTTTCAAAATATTTATATATTTAAAATGAAATTCTAGAAAATATATCAAAAAAGAAAAAGAAAGAAAAAGAAAAAGAAAGAAAAAGAAAAGAAAGAAAATAAAAAAGGTTTCTTAGGTTCTCGCGTCCCTGTGCCCAAAAGGAAGGGTGAGTTCGGTTTGAGTGTTCATCGATCGGGTGGATCTATATGCTCCGGGGTGGTGAGACGAGGTGTAGCGCAGTCTGGTCAGCGCATCTGTTTTGGGTACAGAGGGCCATAGGTTCGAATCCTGTCACCTTGATGTGAGGCATTCCGTCAGCAAATACTCAAATATGAACATCCATCGACCGTTACCACTTCCTCTTACTCGTGACTCGTATATGTAGCAAGCACACGAGACCTTTACTCAGCAACTTTGCTTAGAAACCTTTTTCCAGTTTCTTTATGCCCAGCTCCCTTAGTTTTCTGATCAAATGATCAGTTATCCTTCCTACAATCCGGCGAAATTCGGGTATATAAGTGTATCCTTATGGGTATGCAAGCACTAGAACAGGGAAGGACGACGTACTATGATACTTTCTGTTTTGTCGAGCCTTGCTTTGGTCTCTGGTTTGATGGTTGTACGTGCTAAAAATCCGGTACATTCCGTTTTGTTTCCCATCCCAGTCTTTCGCAACACTTCAGGTTTACTTCTTTTGTTAGGTCTCGACTTTTTCGCTATGATCTTCCCAGTAGTTCATATAGGAGCTATAGCCGTTTCATTCCTATTCGTTGTTATGATGTTCCATATTCAAATAGCGGAGATTCACGAAGAAGTATTGCGCTATTTACCAGTGAGTGGTATTATTGGACTGATCTTTTGGTGGGAAATGTTCTTCATTTTAGATAATGAAAGCATTCCTTTACTACCAACCCAAAGAAATACGACCTCTCTGAGATATATGGTTTATGCCGGAAAGGTACGAAGTTGGACTAATTTGGAAACATTGGGCAATTTACTTTATACCTACTATTCCGTCTGGTTTTTGGTTCCTAGTCTGATTTTATTAGTAGCCATGATTGGGGCTATAGTACTGACTATGCATAGGACTACTAAGGTGAAAAGACAGGATGTATTCCGACGAAATGCTATTGATTCTAGGAGGACTATAATGAGGGGGATGACAGATCTACTAAAGGAAAGTAGCTTGATATTGGTTCGAATCCACTTCGTGAGATGGCCATCTTGGTCATATAGATGTCTTGACACCCTTCTTTTCTTTTCTTTGCTGATTCCTCTCAATGAAATTTTCCATGTTGCACTAAGTTACTTACGGATGTATGCATGCAGTCCGGGAACACTTTGGGGTAAACACCCATCCAAACAACTCCAACAAGAAAAGGTAAAAAGATGAAAACTTCTCTACCATTTAGATCGGAGAATTTATGGAGGAAATCCGGTTTTAAATTCCCAGAAACCACACGATTATATAGCCAAAGGGAATACGCCGCGCCTAAAATCATCCCAAGCGCCGCTAATGTGGCTACTAAGCTATTTCTTTGGAAAGCTCCTACTAAGATGAGAAATTCCCCGATAAAGCTGCTAGTACCAGGTAAACTCATATTGGCCAAAGTGAAAAAGAAGAAAATGGTAGAGAAATTCGGCATGGCGCTCACTAAACCTCCGTAATATCTAACAAGTCGAGTCTTATGTCGGTCATATAGAACACCAACACAAAGAAAAAGGGCTGAAGAAACCAGTCCATGACTTAACATCAGTAGAATGCTACCTCCAATTCCCTGTATGTTCAGACTAAACATACCAATAGTCACCAGATTCATATGAGCTACTGAGGAGTAAGCAATGATCTTCTTAAGATCGATCTGTCTTAAAGTGGTCAAGGAAGTATATATTATAGCAATCGCGCTTAAAGTATAAATGAAAGGAGTGAAACAAAGTGTCGCTTCAGGAAACATGGGTATTGAAAATCTTAAAAAGCCGTAGGTTCCCAATTTTAAAAGAATTCCCGCCAAGATGACGGATCCTGCCGTAGGTGCCTCTACATGAGCTTCGGGTAACCAAATATGAACTGGTACCATAGGCACTTTGACGGCGAAAGAGGCGAAAAAAGCAATCCATAGAAAGATTTGGCGCCGCTCACTAAATTCTGTGGTTAATAAAATTTGTAAATCGGTGGTTCCTGTTTGGAAAAGAATCAACAGAATAGCTAATAGCATAAAAACAGATCCAAGTAAAGTATAAAGGAAAAGCTGATATGCTGCCTTGATCTTTCTTTGTCTCGAACCCCATACCCCTATAATAATGGTAGAGTAAGGGGTGGCCCCAAAGCGGAAATGACCGG